AAATCAAAGTTTATCAGAAGCTTGGTCTAAAATTCCTGAAAAATTAGCTTTTTATGATTACATCGGTAATAATCCAGCAAAAGGGGGTTTGTTTAGAGCGGGCTCAATGGACAATGGAGATGGAATAGCGGTTGGTTGGTTAGGCCATCCTATCTTTAGAGACAAAGAGGGGCGTGAACTTTTTGTACGTCGTATGCCTACCTTTTTTGAAACTTTTCCAGTTGTTTTGGTAGACGGAGACGGAATTGTTAGAGCAGATGTTCCTTTTCGAAGGGCAGAATCGAAGTATAGTGTCGAACAAGTAGGTGTAATTGTTGAATTCTATGGTGGCGAACTCAATGGAGTCAGTTATAGTGATCCTGCTACTGTGAAAAAATATGCTCGACGTGCTCAATTAGGTGAAATTTTTGAATTAGATCGTGCGACTTTAAAATCGGATGGTGTTTTTCGTAGCAGTCCAAGGGGTTGGTTTACTTTTGGACATGCTTCGTTTGCTCTGCTCTTCTTTTTCGGGCACATTTGGCATGGTGCTAGAACCTTGTTCAGAGATGTTTTTGCTGGTATTGATCCAGATTTGGATGCGCAAGTAGAATTTGGAGCATTCCAAAAACTTGGAGATCCAACTACAAAAAAACAGGGAGTCTGATAGAAATAGGTTTTTTCCTTTTGGATTCGACTTTTTTTTGTTGTTATTTGAATTTGATATAGGGAACTAGATAAATCTTGATTTCAATCATTCCATTTTTACTCTTGTTCTTTCTTTTTCATCCAGGAGATAATCCCCCCAAAACAGGTATGAAAGCTATAATTGTAAACCACGATCAAATCTATGGAAGCATTGGTTTATACATTCCTCTTAGTCTCGACTTTAGGAATCATTTTTTTCGCTATTTTTTTTAGAGAACCTCCTAAAGTTCCAACTAAAAACACGAAATAATTTTTAATTATCTCAATTGAAGTAATGAGCCTCCAATATCGTAATATTGGGGGCTCATTACTTCAACTAGTCCCCATGTTCTTCGAATGGATCTCTTAGCTGTTGAGAGGGTTGCCCAAAAGCAGTATATAAGGCATACCCAGTAAAACTAACAATGAAACCGGATATAGAGATGGCAATTAGGGTTGCTGTTTCCATGATTCTATAATATAAAGACTACAATGGATCTATAGGGTAAGATCCTTTATCTACAGCAGAATGGTATACAAAGTCAACAGATTTCAATAAAAAAAATAGGATTTATGGCTACACAAACCGTTGAGAGTAGTTCTAGATCTGGTCCAAGACGAACTGTTGTAGGAGATTTATTGAAACCATTGAATTCAGAATATGGTAAAGTAGCTCCGGGGTGGGGAACTACCCCTTTGATGGGGATTGCAATGGCCCTATTTGCGGTATTTCTCTCGATTATTTTAGAAATTTATAATTCGTCCCTTTTATTGGACCAAATTTCCATGAATTAGAGAATTAGATTCACAAAAACCAACTAACTAGCTTTTCAATAGAAAAGTAAAGTTTAGCATTTAGATCGTTCATTTTTAGCCCATTCCATTTTGATTTGGTAGTTCGACCGCGAAACTTCTTTGTTTCTGTATTTCCGGAATATGAGTGTGTGACTTGTTATAATGGATCCTATTGATAGTACAGAACATAAAATGGATACGTCATCTTATCTTATCTTGATAGATGGGTTTACCCCGTCAGATATTTATTCTAGTATCTGGAGCACGGAATATAGAAACTAAATAGATTCTAAAGCGTTAGAACTATGATTCATACTTAATATTTATATTTAGACCTCGCAACCGGAGGAAAAAAATGAAAGAGTTAGAAGAATTCATTTAGAAAAAGAAATTGAATTTTATTCTTTAAAACTGCCGCCGTTTATCCATTTCTTTTTATTTTTGATTATATCTATTTATTGAAATTGAATAAGTGATGATCCAGCAGTTCTTACTCAGGGAATTCTTGGACTTCGATTAAACGTTTTTTTGGAAATCATCGTGGTTCTGGTATGAATCTCAGGTTTTAAATTCATTCTATAGGGTCTTAACAAGAAAATTCTTATCAATAATAAAAAAAAAAAACAGCAGTAAAATCTTATTACATACACAATACAAAAAAAATGAAGTAAATAATAGAATATTCAAGAGGCCGGTAAGGATCAAGAGAAAAGACGAGTGAGCCGACTTGAAATTTTGGCATTATAAAGACTAAAAATATCTTGTGTATTTCTATTTTTTTTTATCTTCAAAAAAGACTGGAATCAATCATAGGATTAAGTTCAGAAGTTTAAAACTTTCTATTACACATATCCGTTTTCCAAATAACCAGTATTTGAGTCTTTTTGTTTGAGCCGTACGAGATGAAAATTTCATATACGGTTCGAAGGGGGGTCCCCTGGTTTACCTATCTCAATAAAGTCTATGATTGGTTCGAAGAACGTCTTGAGATTCAGGCCATTGCCGATGATATAACTAGTAAATATGTCCCTCCTCATGT